CCATATTTCGGGTTATTATGATTCGAACATAACTACTCCTCAACCCAAATGAGGCGCCTAACCAACCTGGCTCTAACCCGCTTATTGTATTCAATGTACATTGAATAAAAAGATATAATTACAAAATTTGTATAAACACAAAATAAGATACTTATATTGGATAACAGATTATCTTTTTATATAATACAACAGAGAATATCCGATTCGAACGGATGTGATTTTTCAATCAAATAAGTTTCAAGCTTATCACTTTAAACCACTCAGTCAATTCTCTTTTTAATTTGTATTTTTTTTTTTTAATAAATAAATTTTAAAGTATTTTATCATAAAATAAATCTACCATGAAAATAAGTTTATATTAAGAGGATAAGTTTATCATAGGAGGATAAGTTTATCATAGGAGGATAAGTTTATAATAGGAGGATAAGTTTAGCATAAGAGAAAATTATAGTAAGATCTGTTTATCTCCCTAATTTTTTCTAGTAATTTCGAATATTCGAAATTACGTCGAAAAAAAAAATAACCGCAAGGCTGCAGGAATAGAGAAAGTTGCAAGATATGTCTATAATAAAATAGATTTACCATAATATAAATTTGTCGTTAAGTAAATAATTTATTTTTAAAAATGGATTAAAATACCTAAGTAATTCAAACCATTATGCTTTTTCTTATTTTTTTTATTATCTATAAGATAAATAACTAACAAAAAAAAGTTAGGAAAACACTTGTTCCCAATGTATCTATATAATACATTATACCTACTTATTTATACTTAAAATACAAGTGCGTACAAGACTCGAACTTGTAAGAACATGTCCGTAGCATGTCATTATACCAATTTAACTAACGCACCTTATTGATTCCTCAACGAATTGAACGTCGATCACATCCTTATCAAAAATGCGCTTTACCAATTAAGCTAAGGAACCTTTGTTACACATATAAGATTTTGAAAATTTAAATCTATTAAAATATTAGGCAAAGAATGAAGAATAAAAGATTAAAAGTATTCCAAATTATATATCTCTATATAATATTGTAACAAGAGCATCCAGACTTGAACTGGAAATTTGAAGTTTGAAGCTTCCTATTTTACCAATTAAACTATACTCTTTTTAATAACAATTTATTTAAAAATTAAAGAATACTCTTTTTAAACTCAATAACACCTTATCTAAAATTTAACTACAGGTTTTTTTTAATTAAATAACACTTTAAAATTGAACAATACTCTTTAATAAAATTACCTTTAAAATTAAATTCTGCTAAATTTAATAGCGTCCTTTTTCCTCCCCGAAAGCTCGCGGTTCTTTTTTTTCGACGTAATTTCGAATATTCGAAATTACTAGAAAAAAATTAGGGAGATAAACTAGACTATTCCTTGTTTTTATTAGTAGCTACTAAAGATTTTTCATTTATGAATCTATAATATAGATATACTAAATTTAAAGTTATTGTAAATATAGACAACTTAAAGTATCGGTTTAAATGTGTAAAAAAAAAATACTATCGATTTAAATATGTTAAACCATTTTTTCTATATTCGGAAAAGAGTGGATTTGAACCACCAGGTGTTAAACACAATATTTAGCAAATATCTCGCCTTACCTATAGCAACTTTTCCTTTTTACTTGTAATCACATAATTTTCAATTGTAATAATTTTAACTATAGAATTGAAGTTTACTATGTAATTAAAGTTAAATTTGTAATGGATGCTAACTACGGAATTAAAGTTAAATTTATAGTGGGCGCTAACCATTGAATTAAAGTTAAATTCACCATGAATGTTAACTAATGAATTAAAAAAAAAATCATTACAATCTTCAAAAGTTAAATATAGAATTAAAAAAGGAATTATAAAATTAAAAAAAAAATGATCTATAAATTTAAAAGGTGCGAGTCAGACCGGGCTTGAACCGATATCTACTTTCGTGACAAGAAAGTCCTCTACCATTAAGTTACTGACCCTATACAGCCAACCGAACTCGAATCGGTACAAATCGTTTGGAAGACGAATGGACTAACCAATTATCCTATGGCTGCTTTTTTTTTGCAAATCCTGCAAGTGGCTGGTTCAGCCGTTAGGCCATTGACCAAAATTCCTCACTGCTGTACTATACGCACTGGAGTTTTTTCAGACCCAGTGTGGTCAATAGACCTCTCAGTCTTGACTACGGGCATAAGCTAATTATGCCATCATCAAACTCAAATAATCCGACAAAAATCTAAATAGTGTTTATTTTTGCTAGTCTAGTTTATTCATAAAAAATGGTATGATAATTTCATAAATAGGGGGGGGGGGAAACTAACCGTTCTATAAACTACATCTTTTTTTTTATACGATAAAAGGATAAGATCTAAGGGATTTGAACCCTTATGAGAGTGATTAAAAGTCACACGCTTTACCGTTAAGCTAAGATCTCCATAAATTTATTTACTTATTATTCATAAGTAATAAGAAATAAGTGATTCGAACACTTAACCTGCCGCGTGTAAAACGGATGCTCTACCAATTGAGCTAATTTCTTTTTTTTTATATAAAATCCAAAACTATTAGGGAAAGACGTCTAATTATTTTTTTTTATTATTTAACATGAGTTTGTGGTTTTAGAGTTATAACTATAGCACCTACCATCGCTAATAATAATATAATGGATGTAATTATTAATCATATTGAATAATGACCATATAATATATTTCCTATACTTGTTATATGAGAAGTTTCTGCTAAATATCCATCTCATGAGACAGATGTTACATTCGTTAAATTTTTTTTTATGCTAAAGTGGTAAAGTAAATTATTAGTCATTACCATGTATGGTAAAACATTATTAACAAAATAATTAAAAAAACTACCTACTAAAATAGCTAAAGGTATACTATTAATGCTGTCTATTAACAGTTCAGAAATTCTAACATTAATTAACATCAAAATAAATAAAAATAGTATAGAGACTGCCCCTATATATACTAGTAAATAAGATAGTCCTATAAAATTTAATCCTGTTAAAATTAAATAAACAGATATACATAAAAATAAACCTATTAAAAATAAAACAGATACTATGGGGTTCTTACTTATAATAACTAATATACCTAATAAGATAGCAATAAGGTATAAAAGATCTAGACTATATGCATTATAACCATTAAAGGTCATTTCATTAACCAGATATAACATTTAAAATGATTATTTACCTTTTCATAACGATTATTACAAAGCTATTGTATGAATAAGCATATACTTTTATCATTATACAGTAATGATATAGCTAAGATATATTACAATAACCATTTAGAATATTTTTATTCTAGTAGATATAATCTACTAAAATTCTTTGCAAAATCGTTTGAAATAAACCCACTAATTTTGAAATAGACTACTAATTAAATTTTTATAAAACAAAATGACTAAATCACAAAGTCTATAATCAAATAAAATTTTTCAAGAATGGTAGGTATTCACAGCCTTGCCCAATGAATGCAAGCCTTTAAAATGAATCGAACATTTATCAGAATATTAACAGTATTCCGCTCTACCATTGAGCTATAAAGGCTATTTAATGGAACCTAATTCTAAAGGTTCAATATATAACAATAAAGCATAATAAGACAAAAATATAGAAATCAAACCTAATAAATACAAATGTATAACAACACTCTAGGAGACAAGAGATTCGAACTCTTAAAAGCGTATTGCTATTGAGTTTACAGCTCAACCCTTCTTACCAATAAAGGAACTCTCCTTTTTTTTTTTAGTGCAATGACTTTTATTGCCCTGTAAAGCCCCAATTTATATAAATACACTATAAAATAATCTAAATTACAACAACCTATATTTTATAATACATTATGTGTAAAATATTATTTATCTAAGGTATAATACAACTAACAAAACTTCCCTGAGGGTCGTACATGTCCCCTAGCCTAGGTGGGTACTATGTAATACTAATATAAAGGTTTTCCGTAGCAAATTTAGCCTCCTTTATCATACTAATGTTATAAATAGAAAAATATGTTTATTCATAATAATAATGTGCACTCTTCTCAGTTCTTTCCCTCTATCCGAAGAACGACTTGAACGTTCACGACATCCTGTCAACAAAGCTTAAATTTGTCCTGTCTACCAATTCCAGCACTCGGATTATACTAAAGTTAATAAAACCTCCCTCTATAAAAAAAATAAATAACATAAGAAAAGTATTATTTAACCTAGCATTTATAAGCTAAATAACGAATCTCTCATCCTATAAACTTCTTATGAGCCTGTTTACGGATTCGAACCGTCTAAATAGATAACTATTTATGCTCCTTGCACAACCTTTTTTTTTGGGTGTATCGTTATTATTAATTAATCCCGGGCTAGTTCCCCAACCCGAACCGTATTTCGACTTAACACCAATTAGAGTCACGCATACGAAGATCTTTCTGCCAAAAGCTCTAAACCTGTCAATTTAGAGTAACAATTCGCAGCCACCAAACTTATTGCACATACTCCTTTCAGCGCCTGACGAGTGGTTAGTACCTATCTGAGATAAAATTCACCGTGATGTGATTACTCACGATTACTAGTAATTCCTTTTTCATGCAGTCGAATTTCAGACTACAATCCATACTTTCTCCTATTTTGGGGATTAGCTCCAATTCGCATTATTGCATCCCTTTGTAAAGGCACATGTGGCACGTCTATAGCCCACAATATTAAGGCCATGATGACTTGTCTTAGTCCCTATTATCAATCCAATTGTAAGCGGAGAGCTGCTTTATAGTAATAAATAAAGCAAGGGTTTACGTTAATTTAATGGACCTAACCAAATCTCACGACATTAACTGAAGACAGCCATGCAACGCATGTGGTCTAAAAAAAAATATTTTTAGGTCATTCAAATTGTGGTAAGGTTATTCGAGGATCATCGAATTAAATAACATACTTCACTACTGGTTTCAGAAACGGTCTAATGATTTCAGTTCCTGCGTTGCCACATTACTCTTGAGGTGGAGTGCTTCCACTTTCATTTATAGTTCCGCGTAAAGCCAACCTATGGCACTCATCATTGTCTGCCCAGGCTACAAGGGTATCTAATCCTTTTCACTCTCTGAGCCTTCGTCCCTCAACGTCAGTTATAATAGCTTGCCTTTCCTCTTTATGCCTTAAAGCTTTAACACTTTCCGGTTCAGTTCTATCTTTTATCAAGAAAAAAGAGTAATTCTAGTTTAGAATGTTCTTTTCGAATGCATTCTCCTCTAAAATCGCAAGTATATGTACATAGAGGTTTGCCTTCGCCGTCACCGGTCCTATTGGTATTAACAAATTTCATCTTTCCACCAACAATTCCGACATATTCCTCTCCCATATCAAACTCAAGTGTAATAGGTACTTATCTAAGCCATTTTACACCGTCTAGGTACCCTATATACCTGTTAAAGATGAATAACACTTGTCTCCCTTGTCTTACCGCGACTGCTGGCACAAGATTTGGTCGAGACCTATGGATATAAAGTTTTCATAATAAGCTTTATCCAGAACTTTATAAGACCTAGTCAAGCAAGTTAATAAACTTATTATATTACCTCTCATTCCTGCAAGTTGCTGGTTCAGCCGTTAGGCCATTGACCAAAATTCCTCACTGCTGTACTATACGCACTGGGGTTTTTTCAGACCCAGTGTGGTCAATAGACCTCTCAGTCTTGACTACGGACATAAGCTAAATATGCCATTACCATACTTACTACTTATCCGGTGGTTATTAATAATCAACTAGAAGCGAAAAACTTTTTCTTTAAAACAATTACTATTCATAAATGAATAATAACTTGTTCTTATAAGGGATTTATTTTGCCTTACTCCTAGGTAGCGATAATACCCCTTACTCACCTGTACACCACTTCAATATACATAATCCCTGTAGATTAAATATTGACGTTCGATTAGCATGTGTCAAGCATTTACATAGCGTTCACTCAGAGCCATCATCAAACTCAAATAATCCAACATTAAAAATAACTACTTATTGTTTATTCCCTTTTCACTTTATTCTATATTTTATCCGTTAATCCCTAGCTACGTAAGTCTCTGGTATATAACTTTTTTTCCCTATCCAAGACTCGAACTCAGATTAAGAAATTAGGAAAATCTTGTTCTACCATTAAACTAATAGGGTTTTTAAGACAAATATAGCTATCTTTATAAAAGGTTGATTCTTATCTAAGACTTGAACTTAGATTCAGATATTAGAAGTATCTTGTTCTACCATTAAACTAATAAGAATCTTCTATGTAGATAATATTATACTCCTTTTTTTTTTCTATAACTGTAAAATAGTTTATTTAAATCTATGTGTCTAGAAAAAAATGTAAATGATAAAAGGGTTCTGTACATTATCAACAATTTATGTAAGTTTTTGTTTAAGAGTATACACATAACATTACTATTAAATTATATAGAAGTTTTACTTTAAAAAGGTTCTGTACATTATCAACAATTTATGTAAGTTTTTGTTTAAGAGTATACACATAACATTACTATTAAATTATATATAATTTTTATTATTACTTTAAAATGTAATTTATATAATAAAAATTTATAACCGATATTATTTGGTTTTCTCATATAAAGTATAGAATTAACACATTATAATTCATACATTACTATAAACTTGTGCAATCATATATCTTATATCCTACATTATACATTACTATAGAATTATATAACACTATATTTATTTTCTACCTTTTTCATTAAATATCCTGTATTTGGAATTTGTACCTAACGGGTTTAGCTATACGGGTACTGCAACTACGCAAATGAGTACTTATATATTAAACTAACCACTTTAGTCATAACCCTTCCGTTTAAATACTTAGGTTCAGATTTTTATTGAATAGGGGAATCGGGTTAGGGAGTTTTACAATACGTGGTAGCGTTTCTCCGAGTCATAGGGTACAAAGAAACTCCTTTAGAAAACGAATAGTAAATGCACTCTTACATAATTGTATTTTTTTTTAGAGAACTCTCGAAAAACCAAATGAGCCGAAAATTTAACCTAAAGAATGTACGTATTTCTGATAGCGTTACTAGGTTTCGCCCTATTTATTAAATTTTTTAGTAACTTTGTAAACATAATAAATCACCCAGTAGAGGGGTCTATAATATTTGTATAGGAAAGATAAAAAAAAAAAGATTTTTACAGTAAGTACGAGAAGACAGGATGTATTTTTGAGATGTGCATTAAAAAAAAAGACGTGTTAAGAACTTATTATATTATGTTATGCTAAATTTATATAGAAGTAATTTTCAGGCACATCCTTTTCATCTAGTTTCTCCTTCTCCATGGCCTTTATATACATCCATTAGTTTATTAAGCCTTACTACATCCGCAGTTTTATCTTTCCACGGGTTTGCTTATGCAGAATATAATTTAATGTTAAGTTTAACAGTTTTAATATTATCTATGTCATTCTGATGAAGAGATGTTATAGCAGAGGGTATACTTAACCTAAAAAGTAAAATATTGTATAGTTTTTTTTTATATTGCTAGATCTATTTCTGTTGAAAATATATAAAAATACCTTAATTATTATAAAATGAATAATAATACTGAAGTGTTTAAAAATAAGAATAATTTAGCTTACTATTTAGCAGGTTTATTAGAGGAAAAAATAAACATAGTATTTATATTTATCGTTCTTCATTAAACACTTTATTAATCGTTATAAAACCTTATATGTTATATTCTATGATAAAAACAATATAATAGATATGCTTATATTTTCTGGGCCATATTTCTCTTCCTTTTTTAGCTGTCACAACGTTAAATAGAGTATTTAACCCTAGAATAGTATTTACTTCACATATTAATAACTTAGCTATGTATGTATTTATCCAATCAGAATTAGGTAATATAGGACGTTTCCAAACTTCAGGTGATAACGCTACTCGTTATATTATAGGGGATGTCAAAGGTATTATGCTTGTTGTGAACTTAATGCACAGTAAACTTAGAACACCGAAAAATATAAGGTTTAATGATTTAATTCAATTTATGAACACTAAATATTCTTTGGACACACCAGAAAGTTTTTTTTAAGATAAATTTTAGAGGGTAAAGAATAGTTGATTTACAGGTTTTACTGAATCTGATGGACATTTTTGCCATTAAATACACAGAAAAAAAAATATTAAATCAGATATTCGTAAAAGATCTTTTAGTGAAAGTGTTACTCTTAAATTTATATTGAATAAGCGTTTTTTTTTGATAAATCCACATCTTCTTCTATGAAACCTTTTATGGAAAGTTTAGCATTATTTTTATCTTGTAATCTTACAAGTTATATTAATAATACAAACTCAGAATTGTTATCGGTAAGTGTTTCGTCCTTAGTATAAATTTTCTTGTGAGTTATTTTAATAAGTACCCGTTAATAGGGGATAAAATAAAGGATTTTAAGGAATGAGATTGTTCATACTATGATGATAAAAAATAACATCTTACCGGTGAAGGAATATTAAAAATTAGATCTTTCATAGGAAAATTGAAAAAAAAAAGTATTTACTTTATTATGTGCCCTCTTTAAATTTAACTATATGCTGGAATAGCTCAGTGTTTATAAGTACTTAATCGTAAAAATCTTGTAAGCTATGCTTAATCAGCAGGAAACCAAAGGACGGATAAATATCCTAGTAGCATCCTCAGAGACTACACGCAAATAATTAATACGTTAAGTATAATATATTTAACCCATTAATCATGATATAGTCCAACCGATATAGAAATATATTGGGTAATTTTGACATATATAGGTCATCACACACTCGCCGTACAAAGAGGGTTGAACTTAGGTGTAGCTTTATTTATAGTATCTGAAGCTTTATTCTTCTTAGCCATTTTTTGAACATTTTTCCATAGTGCTCTTTCTCCTGCAGTTGAATTAGGTGCTATGTGACCACCTATGGGTATTGAAGCTATAGATCCATTTGAGCTACCACTGATAAATACAGTTATTTTACTTTCTTCAGGGTTTACTGTTACATATGGACATCACTTTTTAATTAACGGTAACAGAAGTAAAACTTTATACGGTTTATTGTACACGGTTATATTAGCAACCATTTTCACAGGGCTACAAGGTGTTGAATACTCAGTTTCATCATTCACTATCTCAGATGGTGCCTTTGGATCATGTTTTTACTTTGGGACAGGGTTCCATGGATTACATGTTATGATAGGAACAGCATTTTTAGCAGTTGGTTTATGACGTGTACTTGCATACCACTTAACAAATAATCATCATCTAGGATTAGAAGCGGGAATACTTTACTGACACTTTGTTGATGTTGTATGACTATTCTTATTTGTATCTATATACTACTGAGGATCTTAATGTTAAATGGTAATCTCTTTCCTTTTTTCTAAGAATAATAACAGGTATTTGCTAGTAAATTAACCAATACTAGTGGGAGTTCAAGTCTCTCTATTCTTATTATGTTATTAAATTCATTGATATTATTACTTTTATCTAATGCAATAACTTCAAGACGAGATAAATCGATACTGTATTCAAGAGTCTCCATAAGTATTTTACTTATATCAGCTCTTATATCTTATGATAACTTATCCATTTTATTTTTAGCCAAAGGAATAGGAATATTTGGAGGTTTATTCCATGTTACTGCCACTACCAATACTTTTCATATTTTTATTTTTTTAATGACTAGCGTTATCTTGTTGCTAACTTCATTTTATCCTAGAAAGGTTTGATTCAAACCGAATAGCACACCTAATAGAATTCTTTTTACTAAGTTAATCTACTACGGAACGTTAATAACCAATAAAATGGGAGAACAATTTAAAATTATTGAATACTCTTTAATCATTTTATTTATCGTTACAGGAAGTGTTTTCTTAATATCTACTAGTGATCTAGTTTCTATCTTCCTGTCCATTGAACTGCAAAGTTATGGACTATATTTATTATCAACAATCTATAGAGATTCAGAACCTGCTACTTCTGGAGGTCTTATGTACTTTTTACTAGGTGGACTATCATCTTGTTTTATATTACTAAGTACAGCTTTACTTTACGCAAATTCTGGTACTACGAATTTAGATAGCTTATATATAATTACTAGTATATCTAACGAGAGATACGAAAATCTTACAGGGTTACTTTATTGATATAAACCTTATTATATACATATAAGTTTACTGTTTATGGGAGTAGGATTTTTATTTAAAGTTTCCGCTGCACCCTTTCATTTTTGAAGTCCTGACGTGTACGATGCCATACCTACTGTTGTTACAACTTTTGTAGCTATTATTGCAAAAATTTCTATTTTTATTTTCCTATTAGAATTAGTTCATTATACAGGTAAGTCTATGATGGATATGGAGTTTTCTTGAACACAAAGCTTGTTATTTAGTTCGCTTTTATCTCTAATTATAGGAACAGTTGTAGGGTTAACACAGTCTAGAATAAAAAGGCTTTTTGCCTTTAGTACTATATCACATGTAGGTTTTATATTATTAGGGTTAAGCATACACACTGTAGAATCTACACAAGCTTTTATGTTTTACTTAATACAATATTCTATATCTAATCTAAATGCTTTTATTTTAATTATTACCGTTGGTTATTCTTTATATTGTTATGTATATAATGCGAACTTTTTAGAAAAGAAAGAAATTAGCGATGAAAAAGATAATTTACAAGATATGAATAACTCTCCTATCCAACTTATAGATCAATTAAAGGGATATTATTACATAAATCCCTTTGTATCATTAAGCTTAGGGATAACTTTATTTTCTTTTGCCGGTATACCTCCTTTAATAGGGTTCTTCGGTAAACAGATGATTTTAAGCGCAGCTATTGACAACGGTTACCTATTTATGTCGTTAGTAGCTATACTAACAAGTGTTATAAGTGCCGTTTATTATTTAACTATAATAAAACAAATCTTTTTTGATAAAAATGATTATAGTTTAAACGACCAACTAGAAACTTTGGATGCAGAGGGTGTAGTTGCAAAAGAAAATTCTATTGTTGAAAAAGTAGGTATAAAGATAGAAAATGTTGTTATATCTAGTTCATTAAGTTTACCTATTTCAGTAATAACATTAATTATTACATTGTTTATTTTTATTCCAAAGGAAATATTCAGTTTAGCTAATATATTAGCACTAGTTTTATTTAATTTATAAATGACAAGTACTACTTTTTTTATTATATTTATACCTATATTAGCTATTATATTATTAGCAGTTAATTTGCTATTAGCCCCTCATAATCCTTATCAAGAAAAGGATAGTGTTTTTGAATGTGGGTTTCATTCGTTTTTAGGGCAAAATAGAACACAATTTAGCGTGTCATTTTTTATTTTTGGTTTGTTGTTTTTATTATTTGATTTGGAAATTTTACTAGTTTACCCTTACAGTGTTAGTAGTTATACGAATGATATTTACGGTTTAGTTGTTATGATGGTATTTTTCGTATTATTAACCTTAGGGTTTATATTTGAGTTAGGTAAAAACGCTTTAACTATTGAAAGTAGACAAACATCTGTAAAGGAGGGGGAGCTATCTATACCTTATGCGTTTAGTAGCAAATTGGCATCTTTTACTAGTTCTATAATGACCCGGAAAGATTAGCTTTTATTTCAAAGTTAGAAAAATCTTCTGCTTTAGGAGGTATAATTCTAAAACGGTTATATTACCGTTAACATTTTATGCTATATAATTACGTTGCCTAATAGTTTCTTAAAAAAAAAAGAAACAAATAGTATAACAAATCCCAGTAGATAGTTTATTATCTACTGGAAAATTGCAGTAGATATATTTCTAGAGCAATAGGGGAGAAGACCAATAATAGCGCGCTATTCTTGGTAAAGCCCCAATAAAAAAAAAGAGCTCCAAAAAGATCTTAATAAAGAGCATCCTTTTTACACGCAACAGGTCATCTTATACGTACCGTATTGCATAATTGCTATAGCTAATTAGCTATATTATATAAATTTATAGTAATGTATTAGGCATGTATACCATACAGATGTATAATCATTATTTTTTTAACAGCAAATTAAGGTGTACCTTAATATAAAGGTATTATATAATAAATTACCTTCAGGATACAGACATTCATTTTATTTTTTTTTACTATGAACTTATCACTAATTTTATTTACAATTGGAATACTAGGTTTTGTTTTAAATAGAAAAAACATTATATTAATGCTTATTTCTATTGAAATAATGCTATTAGCTATTACATTTTTAGTATTGGTTAGTTCACTTAGCTTTGATGATATATTAGGTCAAACGTATGCTATTTATATTATTGCCATAGCCGGAGCAGAATCTGCGATAGGTCTAGGTATTTTAGTAGCTTTTTATAGATTAAACTCTTCTCTAATTTTATCCTGTCTATCCCTAATTTTTTTCTAGTCATTTTAAATGACGTCGAAAAAAATAAGGGCCATACAACTTATTCTAAACCCGTAAACAAGTTTAGCTCTAAAAAAATAGCAAGATGTTATTCTAAAATTGCTAAGAATAACGATACTACTAACCAATCTAGAAATTATTCAATGGATCCTTGATTTATTACTGGGCTTTTCGATGCTGAAAGTTATTTTGTGGTTACAATTTAAAAACTCTAGGTACAAAACAGGATGGAACGTTCAAGCTAGAGTTCAAATAAAAATGCATGAAAAGGATAGAGTTTTAATCCAGTCAATCCAAAATTTTTTCGGAGGTATAGGTTATGTATCTAAACTTAATAATACTTCAAGCGTAGAGTTTAGAGTTAGTACTTTAAAAGATCTAGTGGATGTAATTCTTCCTCATTTCGATAACTATCCTTTAATAACCAAAAAACATTCAGACTATTTATTATTTAAAGAAATTGTTTTACTTATGTTAAACAAAGAACATAATACTTTAGAAGGTATACAAAAAATAGTTAATATTAGAGCCTCTATAAAAACAGGTTTATCTGATGATTTAAAAGAAGCATTCCCTATGACTATTCCAGCTACGCTTAACTTAGAAAGCTTTATTAAAAATAAGAACTTACATCCGGAATGAGTAGCAGGGTTTTCTACTGGAGAATCTAACTTTTTTATTGCTGTTCAAAAATCTAAGACTAATAGTGGTTTATATACTTCATTACGTTTTTCAATAGCTCAACATTCAAGAGATCTCTTATTATTAGAGAGCTTTGTTGTTTTCTTTGGTGGTGGTTCTGTAATGAATTATAAAAAACGTTCAGTATCTGAGTTTATTGTTACAAAAATTGATCACATAGTTGAACATGTAATTCCTTTTTTTGATAAACACCCTATATTAGGGTCAAAGCACTTAAATTTCTTGGATTTCAAGAGTGCATCATATATTATTAAAAATAAAGAACACCTGAATAAAGATGGGCTAGGTTTAAAACAAGTTTTACAGTTAAAAGGAAGAATTACGTCACTTTACTCAAATAAGGCTATGAATAATAACAGTGTTTAGAAGGCACAGAGAAACTAGATCAAAAAAGGTAGAGTAAAGCTCTGCCTAGTCATATTTTCAATATGGCAAAACCTTAAAATTGCGGGAACATCTTAAAGACAAATCTACCAAATTATTACAGTAATGTAATGTATGGAACAGGTAATAACTCGTTGTATGGTAAAAACGATTTGTATGAAGAAATGAAATAGATTATCCGCAGCTAAACACCAATATATTGATATTGGTGCACAGTTCATCGACTAAATGTAGGTTGGTTTATAATTATGATAATTTAATTATTTGCTTAAGATATAGTCAGGCATAACTCAAAAATTATGGTAATATCCTAGCCTTCCTAAGGGAATATAATTCCTACGGAAAAAGGAGAAAACGAAGAGGAAATATAAATATTGAATTTAAATAATGTATCTAGCTATAATAATTTTACCACTATTAGGGTCAATAGCTTCTGGTTTTTTTGGTAGAAAAATCGGAGTATCAGGGGCACAAATAATTACATGTACAGCTGTTGTAACAACAACAATCTTGGCTGTATTAGCTTTCTTTGAAGTTGGATTAAACAATATACCTGTATCAATAGAGGTATGTAGATGAATTGATTCTGAATCGTTAAATGTATCTTGAGCATTTCATTTTGATTCACTAACAGTTTCTATGCTTATACCTGTGCTAATAGTTTCTTCTTTAGTGCATATCTATTCGATAGGGTATATGAGTGAAGATCCTCGGGGTCGCGTAACGGGAAAACGCGTCTATGGGGATAAACTGTCAAACTCCGGGGAACTCCTAAAGCTTAAGGTACCAAGCTATAGTTGAAAAACTATGTGTGGCTGAAGTAATTACTCAGGTATGGTAACAACCCTTAAGATGCGTGAAAACAAAATGGACAATCGCGGATCTAAGTCAGCAATATTAAATGATATTGTTGTAAAAGAGCAACGAGTAGACGGCAGTTTATTCATTAAATCACATTTAATGAATATAAGGTGTATTCTACAGGGTTCCGAAAGGAATAGAGATATAAAACTCGGTTTCAATATGCAACAAAGTTGAAACTCCTACATAAAAACCCCATCTAAACAATTCGATTTAAAAAAATTTTCTACCTATCGTTCTACTATTGTAAATCCTGGAGTCTGATCTGGTTTAATAGACGGTGAAGGTTCGTTTAGTATAATAATAAGCAAAAGTAAAGTTCGTGCATTAGGTTGACGTGCTGAATTAAAATTTCAATTAGGTCTACACACAAAAGATCTTAACTTATTATGTCTATTACAACAACATTTAGGTGGTATTGGTTCTATTCATCTAGCTAAAAACCGAGATATGGTTAATTATTCAATAGATTCAATTAAAGATTTAAATAACCTTATTCTTTATTTAGATAAATATCCGTTATTAACTCAAAAAGCCGCGGATTTTTTATTATTAAAAAAAGCGGTGGAACTTGTAAATAATAAAGCCCATCTCACTTTAGAAGGCCTAGAAAAAATAGTAAACATAAAAGCATCCATGAATTTAGGTTTATCTGACATGTTAATATCAGAGTTTCCTGGATATGTTCCAGTTGAAAGACCTGTAATAAATAATGACAATGTAATTTTAAACCCTTATTGAATTTCAGGTTTTGTTAGCGCTGAGGGAAATTTTGATGTTCGTGTACCATCCACCAATAGTAAACTGGGTTATCGAGTACAATTGAGATTTAGAATATCTCAACATAGTAGAGATCTTATATTAATGCAGAAAATAGTTGAATACTTAGGATCAGGAAAAATCTATAAATATGCTGGTAAATCTTCTATTAGTTTAACAATAGTTGATTTTAAAGATATTACCAATATATTAGTTCCATTTTTTGATGAAAACCCTATAATTGGTATAAAATTACATGATTATCTTGATTGATGTAAGATACATAGTTTAATGCTTAATCGTTCTCATCTTACTGTTGAAGGTATAAATTCTATTAGAAAGATAAAATCTGGTATGAACACAGGTAGAAATTTTTAAAATAATTAACCATTGTTAATATAAAACACTTAATAAATCAATTGCAAGATAAATTTTATTTTATGCATAACCAAAGGTTCTTTAGCTATTTAAGCTTGTTCACATTTATGATGGTTATATTAGTTACAGCAAATAACTTTTTATTAATGTTTGTAGGTTGAGAAGGTGTTGGGGTTTGTTCATATCTTTTAGTTTGTTTCTGATATTCTAGAATTGCAGCAAATCAAAGCTCTTTATCTGCATTTTTAACAAATAGAGTAGGTGATTGTTTCTTAACTATAGGTATGTTTGCTATATTATTAGCGTTTGGAAATTTAGATTATGCAACTGTATTCTCATTAGCTCCTTACATGAATGAAAATGTTGTAACTATTGTAGGTATATGTTTATTAATTGGAGCTATGGCTAAAAGTTCTCAAATAGGACTTCACGTATGACTACCTATGGCGATGGAGGGTCCTACACCCGTGAGTGCACTAATACACGCTGCCACTATGGTTACAGCTGGTGTGTATTTATTAATGCGTTCATCTCCTTTAATAGAATATAGTTCAACAGTGCTAATGTTATGTCTATGATTAGGTGCAATTACAACTGTATTTAGTTCTTTAATAGGTTTATTCCAACAAGATATTAAAAAAGTTATTGCTTATTCTACAATGAGCCAACTTGGGATGATGGTTATAGCTGTAGGTTTATCTTCTTATAATATAGCTTTATTTCATTTGGTGAACCATGCGTTCTATAAAGCACTTTTATTTTTAGGAGCTGGTGCAGTAATTCATGCTGTAGCTGATAATCAAGACTTTAGAAAATACGGTGGGTTGAGACCATTTTTACCACTTACTTATTCTGTAATGCTTATAGCTTCTTTAAGTTTAGTAGCCTTTCCTTTTATGACAGGGTTCTATTCAAAAGATTTTATACTTGAATCTGCTTACGGACAATATTATTTCTCTAGTACTGTTGTTTACATAATAGCTACAATAGGAGCAATGTTTACTACATTATACTCTGTAAAAGTATTGTATTTAACATTCTTAACTAATCCTAATGGACCTTTAATCAATTATAAAAACGCACATGAAGGTGATATCTTTATGAGCTTACCTTTAATGATTTTAGCTGTATTCTCTATATTCTTTGGATTTATAACAAAGGATATGTTTATAGGATTAGGTTCAGGATTCTTTTCGGATAATGCTTTATTTATACATCCTTCTCATGAGATAATGTTAGATACTGAATTTGGAGTACCAACTCTATTTAAGTTATTACCTTTAGTGTTTACTATTTCATTAAGTGTAATTGCTATAGTGTTGTCTGAATACTTATCTACTATACTAATTTATTTTAAATTATCTAGAGTAGGTTACAACATTTTTAGTTTCTTTAATCAACGTTTCTTAATAGAACTATTCTACAACAGATACATTACTGGTATTATACTAAAACTTGGTGGACAGACTACTAAAGTACTAGATAAAGGATCCGTAGAATATATAGGACCTTATGGATTAGAAAAAGGATTATTGAATATAAGTAACAATATAGCTAAATTAAGTACTGGTGTTATTACATCTTATGCCTTATATATTTTAATAGGGTTAATCCTTTATCTTTTATGTTACTCATATATCAATAGTTCTATTGTTATATTAGCGCTATGTGTATCTTTATCTTTAATATCTTTTAAAAGCAGTGTTGGTAATAGGTAAAAAACTTAATAAGTTTATTATAAATAACGGGTAGATTACCGTTAACTTGTTATGTTATCTGGTAACATAGCTATATAGCATAACAAATCCCATTAGATAAAGACTTTTTGTTTACTGGAAAATAGCATTGTGGACTTATATCTACACAGCTATTAGGGGGGGGAGAAGACCCGCTATTGGTAAAGCCCCCAACAAAAAAAAAAAGAAAAAAACTAGGAGAGCATCCGCTTTAATGGTAAGCGTATGACTTTTAATCATATATAATTAGAATGTTTTTTTAGCCCGATTAGGGAAGGAGAAATTTATATCTCTTGAATAAAGCCCTTTAACTACAATATATCTTCTAAGTTTTATTTATTACAAATAAATCCTTTTATCTCCCTTTTTGCATTAAGGCAAAAGAGATAACTATTATATAATATAATAGTAATGTATTAGAAATAATACATTAACTTATAAACGTAAAATATACAATCTATATATTAAATAGATAATTAACATGATTAATTAAAATATACTTTTTTAAATGTAATTTTAAGATCATTCTTCTAAATTTAAAATGTTATATTTTCCAACTATTATATCTGTTCTTGAAGTTTTAGCTGTTACTATACCTGTTTTATTAACAGTAGCTTTTATAGTAGTAGCTGAAAGAAAAACAATGGCTAGTATGCAAAGAAGATTGGGACCTAATGCAGTGGGTTGATATGGTCTACTTCAATCCATTGCGGATGCTCTTAAACTTCTATTAAAAGAATATGTTTCTCCTACACAAGCCAATATTGTTTTATTTTTCCTTGGTCCTATTATAACTTTAATTTTTTCACTATTAGGGTATGCTGTAATACCTTATGGACCTGGTTTAATGTTGTTAGACTATAATTTGGGTATATTATATATGTTGGCTATGTCTTCATTAGCTACGTATGGGATACTTTTAGCTGGATGATCAGCTAACTCTAAATATGCATTCTTAGGATCATTGAGAAGTACAGCTCAATTAATTAGTTATGAGTTAATATTAAGTTCTGCTATACTTTTAGTAGTACTATTAGCAGGTAGTTTAGATATTACTGTTATTATAGAAGCTCAAAGAGCTATTTGATATGTAATACCTTTATTTCCTATATTTATTGTATTTTTTATAGGGTCTATAGCAGAAACCAATAGGGCTCCCTTCGATTTAGCAGAGGCTAGTTTTTACTACTTTAAAATAATTCTACTTATAAAGATTTGGCCTCTTTAAATATCGCTATATGCTGGAAACTCTTAAATCTTTGTATACGTGGACCATACCAGTGTTATTGTTATGCTGTTTATGAAGTTATGTAAAAATTGTCCAAGATGTTACAATAGACAATCAGCAGGAAACCAAAATAATTTTAATTATAAGTTGGCCCCTCAACAGAAAGGGGGCAAACAGGATCCTCAGAGACTACACGCGATAATACAGTTATATAACTGTATATGATATAGCCCATAGATATACTATAGCCCATAGATATACTATAGTATATTTAGTAAATTAAATTAAACCAAACCCAACTTAAAAATACTTACAGTAAGAGTCCTAATTTTAATTTTACATTACGTAGGTATTATTCTAGCTCAAGTTATCCTAATAATCCCATACCTGTATTAACTATAACGGATTTACAAGATAAAGATTCCATGTTTTCTAAACGTGATCTTCCATTTTTTTTAGATAAAAATTTTCGAGGTATATACAGTTTTTTAAACAAAGTTAATGGAAAACAATATATAGGTAGTGCTAAAGATTTATGTTTAAGATTAAACGAACATTTATCAAATAGAAAATAAAATAGAGCTTTACAGACTGCTATCTCAAAATATGGTTTAGAGAAATTTAACATTTGTATATATGAATATTTTACATATGAGAATAAGACTAACAGTTTTAAACTATTAACTTTTTTAGAAACTATATATATAAATAAATTTAAGTTCAGCAATTTATATAATTTTTTAAAAAGTGCTTCTAACTCAGAAGGTTACAAGCATACAGATGCTGCTAAACAAAAAACGGTAGAAAGGTTTCAAGATATAACTAATCATCCTTTCTGAGGAAAGCATCAGGATGAAACATCTAAATCTTTAATTAGCAAACCTGGGTCATTAAACCCTATGTTTGGTAAGACACATTCGGCAAAAACTAAAGACCTTATAAGAAGTAAAAAAGTTAAATATATTAATGGTGTAGGTATCTATGACCTAGATTACAATTTGGTAAAAAGTTTTGATTATGCTTCAGATCTAGCTATTTATTTAAATGTATCTAAGGTTACTGTAAGTAAATATATAAATAAAGGGTTGGTTTTTCAAGGTAAATACTACTTAAAAGTTAATACTTTTAATGAATAAAAAGTATTTACTGATTATTTACAATTCAGGAATCAGAATTAGTTAGTGGTTTTATGACAGAGCATTCAGCTGTTATTTTTGTATTTTTCTTTTTAGCTGAATATGCTAGTATTATTCTTATATGTATTTTAAATAGTATTTTATTTTTAGGTGGTTATCTGTTTGATTTTAACTACTATCTGTACCCTTATTTTTATTTAGTGCAATTTATTGCAGGTGATAGTTATATGTATCTAACAGATAATGAAACCAATTTTAATGTAATTGACTTTGATAATTACAATTCAATTATAGGAACAACTATAAGTGGTGTAGTAATAGGGGTTAAAACTTGTATAATGATATTTGTATTTATCTGAGCAAGAGCATCATTCCCGCGTATACGTTATGACCAACTTATGTCTTATTGTTGAACTGTTTTATTACCAATAGTCATTGCATTTATTATACTAGTCCCATGTATATTATATAGCTTTGAAATAATGCCTTGTAATATACCTTTATTATAAATTTATTTTAAAAAGCCATTAATATTTTTTTTCCACATAAAATTTAAATATGTAATTCTTAATTAGATTAACGAAACTTTTTTGGTTATTAGTCTATTTCCTAATTATTCTATTTTTAAACTATCTTATTCTACGGATGGTTTTTTTCATGTATTGTAACTATTATATTTGCATATCTTCTACAATATAAAGGAAACATGATCTCCATGGGTAAAATGTATATATTATATTTATATGGAAATAACTATTTAACTAAGGATTAGGCAAGGCATTATTATATGGCACCTATAAAGGTTTAATATATAACAATAAAGCATAAGAACATAAAAATATACATATCAAACCTAATAAATAAAAATTAAAGTCCTAAGGAAGACCGAACCCTTACTCTCTATCCCCCCCCCCCGGATAGCGTTTCCCAAATAAACAAGGACATTTTTTTTAGTGAAATATAAGGGGTCTTTAGATGAAGAAATAGAGTTTAATACAGCAGACATTTGTAACCCCCTTAGAATAGAGCTATAGCTATATAACTAAAGGTAATTTATAATATAAGACATTTGCTTATATTAGGATACAAAAATAGATTATTTTGCTCTTAAATAAATAAGAATTATTAATGTATAAGATATCTATGATTAGTACTCTATAGAAGTAGATAGCTAATTAGCTATAACAACTCTGGAATACGGTATGTATAAAATAACCTTTTTTTATGTAAAAGGTATGCTCTTTATTAAGCTGTTTTTGAGCTCTTTTATGTTTTTCTGGGGCTTTACCAAGAATAGCACGCTATTCTTGGTCTTCTCCCCTAATTGCTCTTACCTCCCCTAGTTTTTGGACGTAATTTCTTTAATAGAAATTACTAAAAAAAACAAGGGGAGGTAGTAGAAATATATATATATCCTTTTGCAATTTTCCAGCTTAATAGAATAAAAAAAAATGGATCTAGCTGGGATTTGTTATACTGTTTGTTTATTTTTTTTTTAAGAAACTATATGGTAAAAGCGTTACCTTTAATAACAAGTTAATGGTAGAATAACCATTATATTTAGCGCTGGCGTCGTCTTTGCAAAACAAACCTGGTTGGGTAATATTTTTCGACGCAATTTCATTGAAATTACTAGAAAAACATAAAAGCCGAAAACCCTTTTAAAATCTATAAGTAAGTTTCTTACTGTTGTAGTAAAAAATTAAGGTTTTCTTTTATTAAATATAAACTCTTCTGTGTCCGAAGTATCATCAATAGAATCTACGGCTACGTCGTTAGTTTCTTTAATACTATCTGTAATTTTTTTAGCTCCTATGTTTGCATCATCTTTAAGAAGACCAATTTCATCCTCCTCGATATTGTTTTGGTTTTGCTCACTAGCTATTTTATCTAGCAATTCATCTCTCTCTGCCTCTACTTCGGCTATAAGAGCAACAGAATGCTCAAATATTTTCTTCGGGTCGGCATCAAATTCCTTATGTAATTCTGGTGCACTCGGGTGGATATGGCCAGAGGTTTTAAATAATTGAACCTCCTCCTGAAGACTTCCCGGTGCTGGATTATAGCTACCAACTGAGGAAGCACCTGGTGATCCAGGACCCGAGTCATCTGTAGAACTTTCATCTATAGAACTTCCACCTATAGAACTTCCACCTATAGAACTTAATGACACATTATACCCTCCTTTCACTACAGAAGAACCTTCTACTGTTGGATGATAGTCCATACAGTATAAGTCAGCGAATTGTTCTACCTCTGCATCAGATGAAGGATTAAATAGTGTAAAATGTTCGATTACACAAACTAAATTATGTAACATAATTAAAGCATATATGATATTTATAACAAAGGCTACGGATAAATTAGCAAATATAAAATATAAAAACAGTTTACCTTTTCTATGGTAAATACTTTTTATTTCTGTTTTATTTTTAATAGCTATAATTGTAAGGATTATTCAAAATAATGATGCAAAACAACCATGATAAAAGGCGGGTTGACTTGTATCAGGGAAGTAATGTGCTCAATTTCTAGGTGCATCACAGCTAATAACAGAAGAATCTAAAGCGTAAATTAACGTTGAAACTGAATAGTGCACACCGTCTAATATAGCTGCAGGATAAATACCAAAGAATACGGTAGGTATTACTAATAGTAATAAAACTGTAAATTCTCTTTTAGTTAAGTCTGGTAGGCTAAAAGTAAACATTCTTGAATAAACACCTCCAAATGCTATTCTTTGATACATATAGATAGTATAGGCTGCAGAAAAGATTATAGAAGAACTTGCAAAAACACCAAATAGCGATGATCTTTCGAATACACCGTATAATGATAAAAATTCTCCTATAAAGTTTAAAGATAGAGGTGCTCCACAGTTAGCTAGACATAATATAAAGAACAGTATAGAAAATAAAGGCATTAGTTGAGTAACTCCTCTATAGAAAGATATTACTCTTGTAGAAGCTCTATCATATAATACCCCTCCTGCAGAAATAAATAGACCAGGTGACACTAATCCATGAGCCAACCCTAAGTTTATAGCACCTTCAATTCCTTGTATGCTGTTACTGAACACACCTAGAAGGTAAACTGCAGCATGAGAAACAGAGCTATACGCTATAAGTTCTTTAACATCTATTGTTCTTAATGTACTAAGACTGGCGTATATTATAGTAATAACTCCTATTAGGAATATGATGTAAGTATATACCATATAGGCCTTAGGTAATATAGGTAAGATTAATCTTAGTATCCCATATAAACTTAATTTAAGAACAATTGCCGCTAAAATAATACTTCCTCCTAAAGGTGACTCAACATGGGCCTTTAGAAGTCATGTGTTTAAAAAGATTGTAGGAGTTTTTACTGCAAAAGCTATAAAAATACCATAAAATAAGAAAAGTTGCGTTAAATAAAGAAAATTTCCTTTAAAAAGAGTGTCTAAATCTGTGTTACTCATAATAGATGACATTGCCAATATAGACAGTAATAAAAATAAAGAACCCAACAGCGTATATAAAAATAAATAAAAACTAGCTTTTACTCTATTATCAGATCCAAATAGACCTATTAGTATGAATAATGGTGGTAAAATACTCTCAAAAAAAATATAAAAGAGTAAAATATCTAATACTAAGAAAACCGCCAATAATAGACTCTCTAACAATAGTATTGCAATAACATAAGATTCTACATCTTTTGTTATTGATTTTCAGTTAGATACTAATGAGATAGGTATAATTAGTGTAGTTAATAAAATGAAGTATATAGATAGACCATCAACACCTAGATATAAATCAAAATAACTTATATCACGATACTCTTGCACAAATTGAAATTGGTTTGTACTAAAATCAAATAAAATGAAAATGACTAAAGATATAAAGAAATTTAAGATAGATGTAATTAAAGCTATGGATTTTATGTTTGCTGACGATGCTCCACTATCTTTATTAAATAATATTGCAAATACACCTAGTATAGGAGTTAAAAGTAAAAATGATAATAACATGTTTAAAAAAAAAATATATAAAGACCTCTATTTCGTATGGAATGACAATGTATCAGACCGACTTTAAAATTACACCGCATAAATCTTAAGGTAAAAAATTCTCGGTAAAACCATAAAAACATGTATTCTAAAAAAAAGTATTGTTATATAAACTCTTATTTAGATTAGTATATTAGGAGTATATTATAATACCGTTAAACTAATAAGAATTATTCATTTATTAGAATGTATATCAAATACACTATTAAGTTATATACACTTAGTTTTTTATATAAAAGGATTTATTTGTAATAAATAAAACTTAGAAGATATATTGTAGTTAAAGGGCTTTAACCAAAAAAGTTTAGTCTTCTCCCTAATGGCTAACTTTTTTTTATAAAAAAAAAGTGAGTAAAAAGAAGTCTCTTCTGCCATTTTCCAGTTAAAAATATGTTATTCACTGGGATTTGTTATGCTGTTATTTTCTTATTTTTAAGAAACTGTTATTTTCTTTTTTTTTTTTTAAGAAACTATCTTGTAAACATACGTTTACCTTTTATAACAAGTTAACGGTAAAAGAACAATTATTTATAGAAAATCCATAAAAAAGATCGTATAAAGAAACGGATGCTCTATCAATTGAGCTAATATTTTTTTAGGCTTTACCAATAATGGATGAGTCTTCTCCAACCATGGAGGAGTCTTCTCCTCTTATTTCCTATCGTGTTTAGTATATAAAGGAATAACACTAAATAGTAAAAATTACACTAAATAGTAAAAATACCACTATTCTCACTAAAACATAATAAAATTGTAACAATAGAAAAATATACATTAAAATAGATTATCATATAATCTTTATTCAAAAAATGATTATATAGAGTAGTAGCAACTCTATATGATTTGTATATTAATTTAGTTACACTAAACATTAGATATGTAAATAATAATTGAGATAAGTCTATTTTTACAAAAGATAAATCTAAGTCAGGTAAAATAAGACACATAAGGAAAAAAATCGCTGAAAATACACAAGATAATAGACGTAATACGGGTGTAATATTGAATAGAATAAAACCTAAAGAAGAGTCTATATTCTTATCATTTGAATACTTCACCCGCTTTTTGCTTCTATCCTCAGAACTCTCAGATTCGTACTCAGAGCTAGAACCTCTAACTGAACTAGATTTTGAACTAAATTGAGCAGAGGGTTCTATCCCCTGTTTCATAAGTTCTTGTTCAACAGTTGTTTTTTTTTGTTTAAAATAATTAGCCTTTTCTAAGTAATAAGATAAGGAATCTTTTTCTTTAGTTGTAGGCTCTTTAACCAATGAAATTTTTAAATTAAAATGGAGCCTTGAATAACGTAGAAATTCATCATTACAATCTTTATATAGCTGGACCTTAGCTTCCGCATCAGAATGGTTATAGGTTGATTCTGGAGAAGTCTCTTTTTGAGATACTTTACTAGTAGAAGGCTCTCCTATCTTAGGCGGCTTCAATGAAGCTTCTAGCGCTCTACGGATATTTCTCTCATCCTCTGAATCCGTTTCAGGGTAAGGTGAGGGTATTTTTTCTACTTCCGGTGAGCTTTTTGCTCTACCTTTACCTTTATCCAAACCACTCGTTAATGGTAAGCTAATAAATGCGTGGGGTTTAGGTGGGTTATGTAATGTTCACTCTAAACCTGGAGCACATTTATCTTTAAATAAACATAAATAATCACTAAATAGTTGAGGAACGTCTCAAGGGTAGCCGAAAATAGCTTTATCTTCAACAAATCCTAAGTAATGATTACAGGGTGATAAATGCAATTTTTCTATTATTCCACTATGGCTACTTACTCAACCTTTCAACCCAAAAGTTCCATTTCTGGTTTTAGAGTTTATTAATGTATATTGTGAGTTAGATTTAACGTAACCTCTTAGCATGGTAGAAGATTTATTGTTAAATGAAGAACGTATATTTTTTAAACTACCTGCATATCTGTATTTGAATACCGCTCTCATAGCTGTTAAACGTCTGGTTAATCTACCAGATGCCTCCAATCTCACACCAGTTACTATTTGTTGTTTTATAGTATTTATAATATTGTTTTTGTTCATTTCTTCAATATTATCATCAAATGTTATAAGCGTATGTAAATCAGGTATTCTTACCATTTGTAAGATAGCTTTTCTTAAAATTCTTACTGCTTTATTTTTCCTATCTCTTAATTTTAAAGCAACTGCTGATGAAAATACAGCACTATTTAAATGTATATTTTTTAATTCAATTAACTCTATTTCCACTTTTTTGTTAAATAACTTTTCTATTAAACTAATTAAACCTAAACCTTTTCATTTTATATATAAGGTATTATATTTAGATATACTAAAGTTAATTTCCTTTGTAGAAGTAAATAGGTTTATTTGTGATGTAATGAATTTATTTAATAATTTAATGTTATTTGTAAGTATATTATGTGACTCAAGGTGTTTTTTTCCTATATTAACTGTAAAATATTTTACTACATTACCAATAGGTTTAAAAAAAGCAATATTTCATTTTTTAGATATGCAAAAGTTATTTTTAAAAAAATGAAGTAACCTGTTTTTATGATTTGCTATATATATTACTTTATTATTAACCCCCCTTATTTTATGATATTGGATCAATGTAATAGCTTTTCTTATAGATTGTTCAATAGAGTACTTACGTTTATTAAATAGAGACAAGGTAATAAAAATATTACTGTTAGTATGACTTAACTCAATTCCACTAATATATACTTTATCAGCTGAATAACGCATTTTGTTAGCACGTCTACGTTTAAATAGTATTTTTATTTTATTTTGTAAAATATTACAATAACTTTTAACTAATTTATTTAGTATAGCATTCAAACTGATTAAAGATTTAGTATAAGATTTATTGTAAGAATATATATTAGTAGATCATTCTTTACTAGCAAACGGGTAATATCTAGTATTTTGATTTATTTCATAATCACTCTTAATTATGTGGGGTTTTTGTTTGAAAGGGGTAGTAAATAGTAGTATATCGTAGACCCCTTTTTGTTTATTACTGAATATATTTAACATAGAGTATTTAAAGGAATTATAGGTATAAAATGATCTGTTGCGTGTAAAAGTAATGCTCTTTATTGAGCTCTTTTTGGATATTTTTTTTTTGTTAGGGCTTTAACTAAAAAATCTAGTCTTCTCCCCTATTGCTCTAGAAATATATCTACTGCAATTTTCCAGTAGATAATAAACTATCTACTGGGATTTGTTATACTATTTGTTTCTTTTTTTTAAGAAACTGTTATTTTCTTTTTTTAAGAAACTGTCTTGTAAATATATGTTTACCTTTTATAACAAGTTAATTTTAAAAGAACAATTATTTTAGCTAATACTTAACCAAAAGTAAGTTTATGACTATTGTTCTTGTAATCAAGACAAGAATTTCTCTAAGGACACAGATTCTACAACGATAGGCATAGAGCTGTGTAATATACCACAAATTTCTGAACATTGACCATAGAATGTTCCTAATCTGTTAATTAAAACAGAAAATTGGTTTAATCTCCCTGGGTAAGCATCACATTTTACCCCTAATGCTGGTATTGCAAATGAATGGATAACATCTGCAGCAGTAAGAATAAATCTAGTATGTGTAATTTCAGGAAGAATTACTCTGTTATCTACTTCCAACATTCTTAACGCTCCTTCTTCTAAATCAGATTCTGGAACTAAGTAAGAATCAAACTCAACAAAATCTCCGTCACTATTTAAGAAATCTGGATATTCATAACTTCAATATCATTGGTGCCCCTCTGCTAATACAGATAATGAAGGATCAGTAACTTCATCCATTAAGTATAATAATTTGAAAGAAGGGAAAGCGATTAATACTAAGATTAAAGCAGGAGTAATAGTTCATATAAGCTCGATTAGTGTACCATGGTTAAGATATTTGTTACTTATAGGTGATTTAGAACTATCAAAATTTTTAATAATAGCTCCTTGTATTCAACCTACAGCAAATAAAATAGCAACTAAGTAATACATAATATTATCATGTAATTCTACTAACGCTTCCATTTGTGGGCTAGCACTATCTTGGAAGTAAAGTCCTCAAGCTCTAGGTGCATCACATACAAATTCGTTACAAACAGTTAATAAGTTACTTATTCCTAGAAAAATAATACTTAATACACCACTACTTTGTAAAGGTAAGCTAGTGAATGCGTGAGGTTTAGGTGGGTTATGTAATGCTCACTCTAATCCTGGAGCACACTTATCTTTAAGTATACGTAAATAATCACTAAATAGTTGAGGAACGGCTCAAGGATATCCGAAGATAGCTTTACCTTTAACAAGTTGTAAGTATACAATATGTAAGAAAAGTGCTGTTGCAGCTACAGATATAATAGAACCAATACTACTAATAAAGTTTCAACCTGTAAAAGCATCAGGGTAATCACTAATTCTACGTGGCATACCTTGTAGACCTAAGAAATGTTGAGGGAAAAAAGTTAAATTAACCCCGGTGAATAAAACTCAGAAATGAGCTTTAGAGTAAAGTAAGTTATAATCTAATCCTAAGATTTTAGGAATTCAGAAATATCATCCACTAAATAAGGCAAATACAGCACCCATACTTAAAACATAGTGGAAATGAGCAACTACGTAGTAGGTATCGTGGAAGGCAATATCAAGTGATGCGTTCGCTAACACTACTCCTGATAACCCTCCAATAGTAAACATAAATACAAAACCTAATGCAAATAGTAATGATGGTATAAAGTGTAAAGAACCACCATAACAAGTTGCTAATCAAGAGAATATTTTAATACCAGTAGGTACTGCAATAATTAAAGTTGCTGCTGTGAAATACGCTCTTGTATCTACATCAAGACCAACAGTATACATGTGATGACTTCAAACTACAAATCCTAAAATACCAATAGAACACATGGCGTAAACCATACCTAAATAACCGAAAACGCTTTTGTTAGAATTGGCTGAAATTGTAGTACTAATTATACCAAATCCAGGGATAATAAGGATGTAAACTTCCGGATGCCCAAAGAATCAGAAAAGATGTTGGTATAATATAGGGTCACCACCACCTGCTACCTCAAAGAATGAAGTATTAAAGTTTCTATCTGTAAGAACCATAGTAATTCCACCGGCTAAAACAGGTAATGATAATAATAATAAAACAGCAGTTATAACAACTGCTCATGCAAATAAGATTAGTTTATGTAGTCTAATTCCAGGACTTCTCATGTTAAATGTAGTTGTCATAAAATTCATAGCTCCTAGTAAACTAGATATACCAGATAAATGTAATCCAAATATAGCTAAATCCACACTTGGACCACTATGACTTTGTATTCCTGATAAAGGTGGATACAGAGTTCACCCTGTACCTACTCCATTTTCAATTCCACCTGCAAATAAGAAAAGAACAATACTAGGAATAAGTAATAAGTAACTAATATTGTTAAGTCTAGGGAATCCCATATCAGGTCCTCCTAACCCTAATGGAAGTAAGAAATTACCAAATCCTCCAATTAAAGCAGGCATAACCATAAAGAAAATCATTATAATAGCGTGAGCAGTAATAATACTGTTATATAATTGATTATCAGCAATATACTGAACACCAGGTCCAGACAACTCTAATCTAATCAATACAGAAAAGGCAGTACCTATTAAACCGGCAAATAATGCATAGATTAGATATAACACACCAATATCTTTAGCATTTGAAGATAAGAATCATCTTTCAAATCACATACTAATACCTGATGTTTTTATATTTAGGTTATTGTATTTATCCTCTTTAGATAGTATAGTGCTTGTTCTAAGTATGTTACTTTCAGAACACCTAATCGAAGGCACAACCATCTTAAAGGCTGATGTAACCGTTTAGTCGTTTCTAGTTAAAAAGTCCTAGGTTCGATTACACCATTTAAATCTTAGTAATAAGAATCCCATTTTTATCTTTTATCCAGATAAACAGTTAAATTCTTCCAATTTATCATTTTTTATAGAAAGAAATTCATCCTTTTACAATGATTTAAAAATATCTTTTAAAAAGTATTTTTAAATACTCTATAAACGGAATGGTAAAAACTAATATGTACGAGAGCTACACACGTTTCTTATGTTAGACCTTACCCATGGTCTATAAATTTTTATTTACTAATTTTTTTTATACTAATGTACTTTTTTAATATATATATATAACACATCTATTACCTTATATAGCTGAAATATTTTGTATAAGCCAAAAACAACCATCAGATTTAAAAAGTGCACGTTTACATGAACTAGATTATAAATCTTATAGTATATATTCATAAATTTCACGATATTTATGATAAATGCTCGGTTTATATAAGTTAATTTACAAGTACACTTTCCGCTATAGAGGTGATTTAGGGATATGAAGGAGTTGAACCTTATATTTATGATCTGCAATCAAAATGCATAGCCCTATGCAACATATCCCTTTTTTTGTGAAGGGGGCTAAAAAAAATTCTAATTATATATGATTTAAATACTTAACCTTCTACGTGTAAAGTGGATGCTCTCTATTGAGCTAATATCTGTTTTTTTTTTGTTAGGGCTTTAACCAACAAAAGATAGTCTTCTCCCTAATTGCATTACAAATTTTGTAACTACAATTTTCCAGTTTAAATAAAAAATAGTATTAAAGCTGGGATTTGTTACCTTTCATAACAAGTTTTAGATAAAATAATTATACTTAAAAAAAAAGATATATCTAACGATTACTCGTATATAATAAGAGAATAAAAATTGAAAATATATATAAGAGTATATTGTCACATAATCTTTATTCAAATAGCTAGTATAAATAGTAATAACGACGTAATGTTATTTAATAAACTACTAATGTCATTTAATAAACTACTAATGTCATTTAATAAACTACTAATGTAATTCTAATGCATCCTTAATATAAGAACAAGATAAAACTACAAACACTTGAGATTGTATAAAGGCAATACCTAATTCTAATCCAGAAAAAGCAATAATAAATGCTAATGGTAATAATCCTAATATAAAGAAAATAATACCAGAACTCATAATATTCTATGTAAATCCACTAAGTATATTTAGTAACATGTGTCCTGAAAGTCGTTCAACAAATTCATCCTCAGATTATGCTATTTATTAACATAAGTATACTTTTATTGCTTTATAATTCAATTAGGTGGTATCCGGGTAAAGTACACGGCGTATACCATAGTATTCTAGTTTACTAATTTGAACAAATATTTTCCTTTAAAAGGCTTAGTTCTATTATCTTTTAAGTATAAAGTTATACTGGCTTTACGATAAAAAGCCAAATAATATATTAATTGTGCACACTTTTACTCAGCTAGACAACTTCAATTCATTTAAAAAGGTATGTTTTTTTATAAGGACTAATACGTTTTCGCCTTAGATAAGTATAAATACTATCCAAAGATATACCTATAGCTTCACTTGCTGAACTAACCGAAGAATATATAGTAATCTTATTTGTACAAATATTTGTTACTTCTAAGGCTTTACCGTTACGTTTAACTGAATCTAGCTTAAACCAAAAAGTATTGTTAAAGCTGGGATTTGTTATCTTACTATGTAACGGCGTTACCTTTCATAACAAGTTAGTTGTAAAAGAACAATTCTTTTAGAAAGGTATTATCCTATTATTGTTCTTGTAACAGAGATAAGAATTTCTCTAAAGATACAGATTCTACAACGATAGGCATAAAACTGTGTAATATATCACAAATTTCTGAACATTATAACTTCCTAATTTCTACGTGCTTTCATCTTCTCCAGTAGAGTATTAACTCTAATCTGCCCTGGATGTTTTTTGTAGAGATCAGATTCTGGTTCTACTATTTTAAAAGCTCAGCCATAAAAATCCTTTTTTATTTTTCCTTCATAAGGAATTTTATTAATACAACAACTACCATGTAAAGTTTTCATTTCTATAAGATGATCATAGATAGTATCAAAATCAAAAGAATTGTCTACTTCTTGTACATGTGGTTTTATTTTCTCCAGTAGAGTATTAACTCTAATCTGCCCTGGATGTTTTTTGTAGACATCAGATTCTGGTTCTACTATTTTAAGAGCTCAGCCATAAAAATCCTTTTTTATTTTTCCTTCATAAGGAGTTTTATTAATACAACAACTACCATGTAAAGTTTTCATTTCTATAAGATGATCATAGATAGTATCAAAATCAAAAGAATTGTCATCTGGTTCATCTCGTTTGTCTACTTCTTGTACATGTGGTTTTATTTTCTCGAGTAGAGTATTAAGTCTTATATCCCCTGGGTTTTTTTTTAATCCAGCATATTCTGGTTCTACTATTTTAAGAGCTCAGCCATAAAAATCCTTTTTTACATCTTTATGACAGGGAATCTCATTAATCTTATATTTACCGTGTAAATTTTTCATTTTTGTACCTTTATCATAAATAGTTTTAAAATTAAAAGAATTGTCCTTTGTTTTGTCTAATTCTGTTATTAAACATTCTTTTAACGCAGGTTCCAGTAGAAATTCAGGAAATAGATTTAAGATACTCATAATTCTAATTTGACCAGGATCTTTAATAGTACCCTCTACCTCTAGTAAAACAGCCGCTCAAGAATAAAATGCATTTTTTAGTCTAGGATCACAAGGTACAGCATAAATTTTCTTATGGATATTTCAATTCCCCCCGTTTTTTATCTTTATAAGTTTACTACATACCCTTAAGGGATCAAAAACCTTATTTACTATATCTTGTTCCGAAATCATATCTTCGGTGATCATATCTTCTATACTATCTATACCTGGCGGTAATAAGTTAAATAACTTATTAATAGAAATTTGACCCGGATTCTTTCTCTCATATTGCATTAAAGTAGAATTTTTATTAATAAATTCAACCGCCCAGTCAAAAAACTCCTTCTTTAAAGAATAAGGTCTGAAAGTAAGACTACTTATCGTTCTTTTACTAGATATATTCCAATCATCTGATTTTATTATTTCAGCTAATGTAATACATACTTTATTGCGATCGAAGTAACCGTCTAGTTTGTTATTTTCTGTGATAATATCTTTCTTTAAGGGTAAATCCGGAAAATCTACAGATAAAATCCTTAATAAACTATTAATTGTAATCATACCCGGTCTTATTCTTGTCTTGTCTGTTAAAGAATGATTTTCATCCAGAAGGGTTGACGCTCAAATATAAAACTCCTTTTTTAAATTATCAGATGTGAAAGAAAGACTATTGATCGGTTTTCTAGCATTTCAATCATCTAAATTCTTTAGCTGAGTAAGTTTAGTATATACTTCATAGCGATCGAAATTACCGTCTATATTATACAATTCTGTAATAATGGGCCCAGAATCATTGTCGTCAATGTTATTCAGTTCTGATTCACTAGGATCATAATCATTATCGTCTATATTATCCAGTTCTGATTCATTAGGATCATAATCATTATCGTCTATATTATTCAGTTCTGATTCACTAGGATAAGAAATATTTAAACTATCTAATGTAGTACTATCCAAGTCAGTTTTTCTTTTTTTATGTACATTAGAATTTTCCATATCTGTCCTTTTTCTACCTCTATTCTCCACTAAATCTGCTGTGGAACTCTCACGCGAATAAATAGTATTATCATGGCTGGTATTTGATTGCATAAAGACCCGTAAGTTAGAACCAATTTTACTTGGATCTGTTAAAGCTAAGAGTTCCTTCACTTTATCTTTCCCATTAGGATAGAAACTATTAAAATAACTCTTATTTTTTAGATTAACAGGAGTTCTATGGAAAGAATATTCTTGTAGATTACCATTCTCAAATACAGAATGAATCGTAAACTTTTCACCTAGGAAAGTTAAATGGACTTTACATGTTAAACTAGCACAATTTGAAACATAATTAGACATATTGGCTGCAAAAGAACTAACGAAACCTGTTAAATAATTAGTATTACCTTTATAGCTAATGTATAAATCGAGCTTATTAGGTATAGTTTCAGCAATATTAATAGGACTGAATTTACTTAACTTAGTTAACGGAGTAACCTTATGAATGAATTTAAAGGGGTTACTTTTAGTTACCCTAAATGTAGATAATACGTTACTTGTATTAGTCTCCTGTAGTGTATTAAACAGTTTAAGGATTTTATGAAAAATAGGAAATGCATTAACTATCCTATATATTCCTTCTAATAAACCTTTATGGTTACTAAATTTAATAGCTGTTCTATCCGCAAAATTACATGTATTAGTATATGTGGCCCCTAATCTTTCTAAAACAAAAGATCCTATTATATTTAAATAAGGTAATACAAAATGAAAGTTAAATACAGCTAAGATTCCCATAACTATTACAGTAAATACACTTATTGATAAATATTCAGCTTTAAACTCTTTAGTGACAGAACTAATGAATAATATAAATAATAATCTAATACTAGTTATTTTTGCTAATAAAGTATATATGAACAATGGTAAAGTGCTAGTGTCAATCATAATACCTATACCCAATAAAAATAAAAGGGTATTTATAAAGAAGATACCTATTATAAAGGTAAATATTAAATGTAGATTTTTTAGTAGATAATCTAATCTTTCTTCTAATGACATAGATTTTTTACTTAAAAATAAATCATTTATCATCATTGCAAATAAAAAAATAACCAGAATTGCAGTAGCTAATCCGTTATGTGTTGATTCAGCTATAGCAAGTTCAGTTCACACTGTGAACTGATTAAAAAAGAATCCAAATATATCTATATCATAATATTTTAAAAACACATCTTTTTCGATAAACCTTAATATATATAACGCTCCGACAGCTATACATATAAGAATATTACCAATTAGAATATTTCAGTTTAAAAAATATCATAATATAAATAAGTTAATAATGATTAAGGTAACCTTAAAATATTTTCAATCATTTGAATTAGTTGATAAGACTTTTTCAAATAAAGAAAAAATTTTTTTTAACTGGTAGAAGTAATGGATTGAAACTATTTTGCAAACTAATGCGTATGCTGTTGTAAAGTATATTGTTGTGACTTTTTATTTATAAATGGTTTGTAGTCTATAGCCTAGTGTTTGTCTCATACCAAACATGGGTCATGGTTATTTTAAATCATGGTAATTTTAAATAACCAAGCTCATTCCTCGGATCCTTAGAGTTGCCACTAAGTCCGGCCAAGTACTATACTTGACAAGCTATTAGACATCGCATCCTGCAGTCCCTTAACCCTATTGACGATCACCACGTGGAGTGTCAGCCCAGCCGTGTATGATATACCCTTCGAATTGTAGTCCCCTTTCGGTGTTAAGTCTTTTGCCGGAGCAGACTTTGTATTTTTGGAGAATAAGTAATTAGATTATAACACGTCTTTTGCCGTAGCCGACTTTGTATTTTTTTGGATAATAAGTAAGTAGATTATCACACGAAAAAAAAAATAAGACCTAAAAAGAAAATTTATAAATTTTCTCTTTTTTTATTTAATATAATGCACAGATATATATAGTAGTTATTAATAACTTTCTATACATACCTAATACATTACATTACTATCTATTTTTATAATATTACAATATATATATTATAATACGGTGTATAAGATAAACTAAACTTTCGTTCTCTTTCTATAAAGCTAACATATAACTTTTTTTAAGGGCTTTAACCGAATTTAAATATAAACGGGTCTTCTCCCTTAATTGCCTTTTATTATGTGATTGCAATTTTCCCACTCTATAGTGTGGGGATATGTTATACTATTTTGTAACACGTTAACTGTAATCTAACAGTTTTATTTTTTGGAAAAGCTTCCGAAGGCGCTAAAGAAATTTAATTCAGTATTTACCCTTATAGGGTTTTCCAGTATTTCTTCTAATATATGTAACTATACTTTGAGGAAATACGCCCAAAGCTTTAGCTGTAGAAGCTATATTAGGGTGTGTAGTGATAACCCCATTACTTATTTCTGTTAAAGATAAAGGTTTGAAACTTTTTTGTGTATAGTTCTTTAAATCTTTTAAATCTTCTGCTGCTTCTACTATAAATCTAGCTAAAATAGGTTTATCTGATTTTAATAGAATAGCACGGGAAATATGTCTTTTATCTACATTTAAAGCCCTTGCGGCTGAATGAATCGCATGGTAAGAAGTTTTAATATTAAGAGTTAAATCTGTAACGATTCTTTTATGTCCCTCCTGCTTTAATGAATGATTGATTAATGCTTTAGGGTCTTTATAATACTCTTTAAGAGATTTACTAATTTTATCTCGAATTTCCGGAGTATGCTCTACCTTAGGAGGTAAACCCGCTATTTGTACAATATTGTATTCTGGGTTTAAAAGGTTTAAATAATAATTCTCCCTAGAGATAGTATCCTCTTTTTTACAGAATTCAATAATTTCTAAACTAAATTGAGAATAACCATGTTTTAACAATGCTGCACAAATAACCATACTACTGTCTCTTAATAAAGTATTAGTATTAAAATACTCTAAAAATCTACGTCTAAGGTGTATAGAACTTCCGACATATCTTTGGCCATTTAGATTATTAGTTCACATGTATACACCACTCTTATCTTTTCCAGCTTTAAGAATTTCTAATTTATGAGTATCCGCATTAGAAAAGCAAAGTTCACTTTTTACATTATCTTCTGAAGAAGTCGAATATTTTCTAATCTGCACAAAATTAAATAAAAAGCTACTTTGTTTAATATGAAGTTTATCTACAATAGAGCTATTCATGTCTCAAAAAAAAAGATATTTATTTTTATAACTACATAATAATGTGTACAATTGTTAGCCATATTTACTAATGTAATTCTAATGCATCTTTTATATATGAACAAGATAGAACTACAAACACTTGAGATTGTATAAAGGCAATACCTAATTCTAATCCAGAAAAGGCAATTATAAAGGCTAATGGTAATAATCCTAATATAAAGAAAATAATACCAGAACTCATAATATTGTATGTAAAACCACTAAGTATATTTAGTAACATATGTCCTGAAAGTCGTTCAACAAATTCATCCTCATATTATGCTATTTATTAACATAAGTATATTTTTATTGTTTTATAATTCCATTAGGTGGTATCCGGGTAAAGTACACGGCGTATACCACAGTATTCTAGTTTACTAATTTGAACAAATATTTTCCTTTAAAAGGTTTAGTTCTATGATCTTTTAAGTATAAACTTATACTTGCTTGACGATAACATAATGCTCTAGCAGCAGCGGTAATAGAAGAGTATACTGTAACCTCTTTAGTCTCTACGTCAGTAACCTCTACTCTCTTAGAGGTTTTTTGAACCTTTTCTAAAATTAAGTTTGTATTTGTGTGATCTGAATTTAATTTTAATTTAAAAATATATCTACCTAAAACAGGTTTATCTTGTTTCAAGTAAACATAATGCTCAATATATCTTTTGTCTATATCTAAAGCTCGAGCTGCAGCTCTAATGGCATGATAAGTCGAAGTATTACTTGTTTCCAAATCAGTTACCTCAACTTCGATACCACTAGATTGACCTTTAGATAATTTAGTTAAAAATTCTGGAGATTTGAATGTCTTAGATGCAGCGATACGCATATTTTCTATTGTAGCTTCAGAATGTGTTCATCCAGATCCTCGCAAAGGGCTTCCAGGTATTTTTAATATATTATACTCAGGAGAGTATACTTCAAAAAAGTGTTTTTCTCTAGACATAAGACTATCTTTGTCACAAATTTCTAAGATAGTAAGAGTAAAGTTAGTATAACCGTACTTTAATAATGCAACGTTAATAGGCATACTTTTTTCGTTTAGCATTCTATTTACATTGTAATATTCCAAAAGCCTACGGGTTAAAGCCACAGAACTCCCTACGTACTTCTTACCATTCAATTTATTAGTTCACATGTATATCCCGGATTTACCTTTAACATAACTAAGGATACTTAGTTTGTCTTTGTCAGCATCAGAGAAAACAGCTAGACCAGAAGAGTCTTCAGAAGAGGAACCATCACTTTTTGAAGTTGAAAACGCCCTTACGTCAATAGGTCTTAAACACTTCGTAGAGAAGGCATAATTTTTAGATGGATTAAACAGGCTACGTGATCTCACGCTATGTAAGTGAAAACCATAAGATGGAACAGATCTCTCCGTAGAATTTTTAACAGTAGATAATTTAAGTCGTTAACAACTTTATCCTTTCTTTAAAGGTATATATAAACTTTGTCCCCTTATTTAAAGGTGTTTATATACTTTATCCTTTCTTTAAAGTGTTACATTATAAACTTCACATAATACGAAATTACCGAAATATTATATAAGTCCGTATATAGTAAGATAGTTGTTATGTTTATTTTCCTTTTCGACACACTCTTCCTACTAGACTATCGAGTTTATAGAGGGAATAAAAACAACGAAAATAAATATTATAAAATGAGGATAGGCTATTGTTATAGCTTTAATCTTAGGTTACTTATTTTCTCCTAAGAACCGGCTTTCCCGGCGACTAGAGTACACCTTACCATTAGTTTAATCTAATGGAAGAACCGTCTACTCGTTGCTCTTTTACAGATAATTATCTGATTTAGATCCGCGATTACCCATTCCTATTACTAGGATCTCTAATGATATTACTATACCCTCAATCATTAATGAGGCCAGTTAAGAAGTTTCCGTCTTATCTTTAGTTATTAGAGCTTTAGGGCTTCTCCGGAATTTGGCTCTTTTACGCAACAAGAATGAGGTACCTAATCTCATCTTTTTTTTACGTTAGCAGCTAATCTTAACCCTAAAGAAACATTACGAGCAAGATATGAAATAGTCTCGATAATAACTAATAAAGGTAATAACCCTAAAGGACAACCAGCTGGAACAAATAAAGAAAAGAATTTTAATCCATGTTCTTTAAATCCTAATACTGTTGCACCTAATACAACAGTAAAGCTAAGTGAGAATGTTAAAATAAAATGAGATGTTGATGCAAAACTATAAGGAACCATTCCTATTAAATTATTAATTAAAATAAAAATAAATAATGCATACATAAATGGAAAGTATACTTGACCATTTTTATTATTAATTTGGTTTACTACAATACTGTGTATTGTTGCATATAATGTTTCTTGACTTAAAGATCATTTGTTTGGAGTAATTCTTGAATGGTTAGTAGCTAAAATACTAAAATAGAAAGCTATAAAAGCAGCTATTGTCATATATAACCCTATATTAGTAATAGATAGGTTCATATTGGCTAATAAAGGTGTATCTATGCTAAACAAGTTTCTTATTTCAAATTGGTCAAGAGGGCTTATTATTGTGTGATAGTTAAACATATATATATGTTATCTTTTACTACAAGTATAAAACGTTAGAAGCTAGGGGGGGGGGGGGGAGGGATAATGAAATGATTAACTAGTTAACAGTAAAAAAAAAAAAGAATTCATCTTTATAAACGGATTTAGATAATACAACAACAAATAATATAGTACTCTTTAGTATTTTAAAGCGTATTACAAAGATGTTGCTGTATGATACCCTTATCAACATGATTATTATAAAATGTATAACTTGGATACAAGTAAGCCGGTTCTTGTATGTAACATTTAACTAAAATAAAGATTAATTAAGGCTTTCTATTTCATAGTTATAATAAAATACTAAAAGTTTTTATTATTTTTAATTTCTGTGAATTACCCAAGCTTGTACTTCGCTTTTTTAAAAGCTATATTTAATCACTGGACTTCCCTACTATTTTCTTAAAAATATTCATTATAATAAAATTAAGATAAATTACATTTGTATCACAAGTTTATAATTTTAATATCTTTTCACAATAGATTCACTAAGCTATTATGCCCCCCTTAGATATAGTCACATAACATTTGTATGTAATCTAAATGAATTTATATATCTTAAGAACTACATACACAAACATTTTCAGATTTTAAATAATCTATTATTAATTTTTCAGACAAAGTATTATCTTTGTCTTCATCAATTACACAACAAGATCCTTTGTAATTTATTTCTTTACTCTTATCCCTTATAAATAAAAGCTCATCTTTCTCCCAAATTAAAGGAATTAACCTTTCTTGTTCTGTATCCATATCAATACCTATCAATATATTAAAATAATTTACATTTGAATTGGCTAAACAAGATAATTTCTTTATATTAATGCTATAGCTAGAAGTTTTTAAAATATTACTTCTTAGAAGTGGATAAGATAAAAAAGACGATGTTTTTATATTCATGTGGCAACTTTTGTTATTTTTTAGTAACAAAGTTAAACCGGGAAGAATGTTTTGTATTAGTGTAGAAATTTAAGTCCACAAAAGTATTTTCAATAAAAGTAACACCATACATTACAACTGTAAAGTATAAAAAGTATAAAACGGTACTTATTTGACCAAATTCAATAAATGGAGATTCTACGTGTTTAGCTCCTAATTGCATTAAGATTAAGAAATTAGCCACAAACACAAAGAAAGCTCATTTACTTAAAGGTCTAAATTGCATACCTCTTGATCTACTTACATCTGTAATAGGTAGTAACAGTAATATAAGGATAGCAGAGAACATGGCTATCACTCCTAATAATTTGTTAGGAATAGATCTTAATATGGCGTAGAAAGGAAGAAGATATCACTCTGGAACAATAGCTGCAGGAGTTTGCATAGGATTCGCCACTACATAATTTTCTGAGTCACCCAGAACGTTTGGCATAAAGAACACAAATAAAGATAATACAAATATAAATGCAAAAATTGTAATAAGATCTTTAAATATGAAATAAGGTGCAAAAGGTATTCTTTCGTAGTTTCCTGATATACCTAAAGGATTTCCTGACCCCGATGTGTCATGTAAAACGATTAAATGCATTAGTACTAAAGCAGCTAAGACAAAAGGTAAAACGAAGTGTAATGAGAAGAATCTATTTAATGTAGCATTGTTAACAGAGCATTTGTGTTGGTAACTTCATTTGAAACAAACTATCGTTACGCTCAATAAATTTCTTTATTGATCGGACTATATCTTGATCTCTCTTTAGTAATTTGAAGGTATCTTAATTTTCTCTGAATATCTAGGTATAGTACGTAATTGTTTAATTCATAATAAATATTGTAATTTTTTATTACCCAATAATTTTACAGGAGCCTTTTGTAAAAAATTAATAACATTTTCTATAGATCTTACACCTGTAACTTTCAGTCTGGAACAATTAGTTTTATCTATGTATATAGCATTAGTAAAAGATAAATACTCACGAATAGCAGATATTAATACCTCTCCATCTCTTTGAGCAATATCGAAACTAGCCACTAAATAATCTTCCTCTTTGTGTAATTTGTAAATACTGAAACAACCTTCAGCTTCTATAAATCCTACTAATCAAGCGGGAAAATAAGAAGCACTTGTAATAGATTCTATCGAATTTATAGGTTTACTATCTCTAATATATTCAGATAAATTCTCTGGATATATAGTACCAGATAATAGTGCGTCTTTAAATCTTAAGTAATCAAGTTGTTTATTAGAAAACATAGGGTATTTATCAAATATGGGTAGAATAAATTCTTTTAAATGGTCTTTTTTTCTAATTCTTAAAGATACCATTTCAATTTCATTTCTTGTTCTAAAACTTACTACACCTACAGCTAAAAGATTTTTAATTTTATATATCAATTGAACGTCTTTAATAGACAATTCAATACCTAATTCATAGGCTAGATATTTACCTTTTTTTGTAACAGTAAAAAAACCGTCACCTTCAAATAAACCTACTAAATAAGCATATGAGAGATCTTCTGCATGTAGTCTCTGAGAGGCTTCTGAAGTGTGTATACTTCTCACCCCTGCTGATTGTCCCCATGTCAATGCAATTTTTACGTAAATAATTGTTGTTAAAATCAAGAATAAATCGTATGCAAATACTAAATTGGGGGATTTTCCAGCATTAAGCAAAATTTTTAACATTACGTCACCGTAATGTGGTCCAACTGTGTTTAAACCACCTCAAATAAATTCAACAATATCTTGTCCTACTCAAGGAATAGCACTCATAAGGTTAGTAATAACTGTTGCACCTCATAGTGACATTTGCCCATAAGGAAGGACGTATCCCAAGAAAGCTGTAGCCATCATTAAAATAAATATAACAGTACCAATAGTTCATACTAGAGTTCTTGGTGCTCTATATGATCCGTAGTATAAACCTCTACCTATGTGTAAGTAAACTATGAAGAAAAATGCTGAAGCAGTATTACTGTGTAAGTAACGTACTAATCATCCATTATTTACATCACGCATAATATGCTCAACACTATTAAATGCTTCTGCTACACTAGGGTTATAATGCATCGCTAATGTTACACCTGTAACAATTTGTATAATTAAACAAACACCTAATAAAGAACCAAAATTTCACATATAACTTAAATTTAAAGGTTGTGGTGAATCTACTAAGTAAGAATTCGCTAACCTTAAAATAGGATGGCTTTTTAATAATCTCATTTGTTTGTCTATTTTTTTTTATTCTTTTTTAATTTAATAAACTATGTTCATATTCGTTATCATATAAACGGGTAAAAATTTCATCTTGTAAATTTTCTCTCTTTCTTTTATAGTTAACTGAGTTAACTATTTAATCTTATTGGAAGATATTTTTAACTTTAGCTTATAAACGTTTTTCTCATTTTAAAAAGGATAAAAAACATTTTATAAATTTGCTGTTTTCATTTTAGATTTAAAGTATAACTATACATATAACTTAATACACATATAACTTAATACACATATAACTTAATACACATATAGTTAATACATTACTATGAATTTATATAAGTAAAGCTTCAGCACTTAATTTACGAGATTTGAATTTGTCTAATGTTTGTTTATAATGTTTGAAATTTAAACTGGATCCTAGTTTAGTTAGTATGTTATACTCAGGTTTAAATTTATATAGTCTTGTTCTACTTTAATAACATTAGATCTATCACAATACTCTAGTATCTCCAGACGAAAGTTATTATATCCATAAGCCAAATAAGCATTATATATTTTACTATTATAGATAGATGCTCTTTTAGTTAGGTAGTTTGTAAAGTTATTTATATATAAATAACTTTACAAACGTGAACTTAAATTAGCTGAACTTCCCACATAGCTTTTACCATTTATTTTATTTATCCATTTATAAATAGCGCATTTTTGTTTATTGTCTTGTATTTTTTTTTAGTAATGAATATATTTTCATAGAAAATAATACTGCTAGAATAATAATTATGAAAACTTACTTTAAACTGCTCTGTGTAATAATCGGATTTTTGAAAAAAATTTCTTTAATATGGTTTTTAATCTGTTTTTTTTGTAATGAGCCAGAGGAGAAAGTTGAATTCTCATTCTTAATGCATGAAATTAATGTTCTACCTATTGAACTACTCGGGCTTTTTTTTTTGCAGTAGATATACTAATTAAACTAGAAAATAACTATAAACCTAGATATATAAAATAAAACTGTTATTGTGAAAAAAAAGGATTAGCAAAGAGATAACTGTCCAATTTATATTATTGAACTGGGAGGATACCCTGAATCGAACAGGGAACTTACTGTGCCACATACAGTTGTTCTGCCAATTGAACTATATCCACCTTTTCTATGTAGGGGTGATTCGAACACCCATAAGTAAATACCAAAAATTTATGACTTACCATTAGTCTACTACATATTTATAATTATGTGTATATTTAGAAGTGAATATAAATATAGGTATTAAATTGTACAATACATTAATATTATCTCTATGGGTAATAAGACTCGAACTTATATGAATTATTTCACCCCGTCCTAAGCGGGGCCTGTCTACCAATTTCAGCATACCCATTTTTTTTCTATAAATAGATTTAAGAGTACTATATAACACAGCTAAAAATACCGAAATATATTATAAAATATACAAACATAACTCTATAAGGTGTATAGAATATGTTACTACCTATTCAATATCTAAAAAATACTTAAATACCCTATAAAATCTAAAATACTTACATACGCTTTTAAAAATCTAAAAGTTATTAAATACGCCTTTAATCTAAATTTAAATATATTAGGTGAAAAACCATAAAAATTTAAATATATTAGGTGAAAAACCATAAAAATTTAAATATATTTAACCTGTATATTATATTTACTAAATCTTTAATAAACAAAATATTATTTTTTAAATAACATGCCCAAGATAAGATTTGAACTTATAACCTAAACACCTTCAAAGTTTCGCTCTACCAATTGAGCTACCTGGGCTTTTTTTTTAAGTTACCTATTTATTTACAGCTAATATACTTTATTTATTTTTAAAGACAGCTCCAGTCTTTTTATATTTACGAATAGTTAATTGACTAACCTTTAATAAATCCGCAGCTTCTACAACAGAATTAAGAGTTTTTTCTTACCTGTTTCAATCTCTAATTATTTAACAGGTAAAGATAGACGAGATGAAAAATACATTATTAACTAAGACTCTTCCCTGTGTTCTCTACCTAAAAAATGATGGCTCTTATTCTTACTTTCTTTCATTTGTACTATATTGGAGTAATAACGCTCAAACCCTAAGGAAGAACCAGCCAATTTAAGTATATTGCAGGTTGGTTTTATAGTATCTAAATAAAAGTTCACTCAAAATAACGTCTTTTTTTTATCACAATTCTCAATTATCTGCAAGCTGAATACAATTAAACCATACTTTAGTATACCTGAAGATATAACAGACTTATGTTTATATGTTTTCCTCCCACACAAGCTTAGCGTGGGGGGGGGGGGGGGGGGGGGGGAAGATAATTAGTATGTAAATAACCTTTAATTCTTCTGTTTAGAACCGCACTACTTCCTACATAAACCTACCTGTAGCAGTATTTATTCATCTGTAAACACCAGACTTACCTTTATTATCCTTTCCAATTTCTGCTTTCTTACCTTCAGTGTTATCATGCACGAATAAAGGAGTAACGTATAAAGCTTTACTTACCAAATTTAAATCTTAATAGGAAAAGGAAAATATACTGAAAAATAAGGGATTAGAAACACACAACATAAAAAAGCTCAACATACTTTTTTCGTTTTTAAATAAATCAGAAATAAAATACAGTCTTTTTTGCAAAATGGTTATTTGTATTTCTTTTTATATAATAATGAATAATAAATTTAAATTTCATTATAATTTCACCGTGTGGAGATATTAGGACTCGATCCTAAAATAACGATATGCAAAATCGCAGTTTTACCAGTTAAACTATACCCCCTTAAGTAAATCTAAGTATAACTTTTAAAATAGACCCAAGCGGGGTTCGAACCCGCGCATTTAACAGTGAAAATGTTACGTCTTAACCACTTGACTATTGGGCCTTAAAACATGTATAGAAAGTTAAAATAGCTATATATAAACGGTTAGAAAATTTAACTAAAAGGTCTCTGTGTTAGTTATGAATGTTTAGTGTCTAGCCCTTAAGTATTAAAATATATCAGTAAATATCCTTTATACTTACACCCGCTAAAATATAACACAACTATCCTTATCTTTTTAATTCTGCTAGAATAATACCAGATAGGGGACTTATGTAACTAATACACATTGAATGCTTAGTTATCATCATAGTATACACTCTGCTTTTGCAAGGACTTGTGACCTTTCCGCATAAATACGAAGTAGCATTTCATACTACGTCCTAGCCTCCTCAGGATACTTGCTTACTATAACAAAGAAATAGTACAGGTAAAAAAAATAATACAAGAGAAAGAAAAAAAAAATAATAGAAGAGAAAGAAAAAAAATAATACAAGAGAAAGAAAAAAAAATAATACAAGAGAAAGAAAAAAAAAATAAGCAAAGAGACATCTGGTTTCTACGACGAATCGGTTTTCGTAAGGGACGCGTCCTAGTTACTATCGTGGTTCTTCCGAGAGAGAGTCTTAGTACGAAGGGATCCACCTGGTATCCTGGAAGACCTCTATTAGTCTCTCCCACAGGTGACTGGTACGTCATATACGCACCTCACTATAATAGTAAGTCACCGTACCCTCCCTATAAGGCCAGAATGATTCGAACACTCATCTGAGCTGTTATGAGCAGCTTGCTTTACCTATTAAGCTATAGCCTTTATGCGGACGGAGGACTTGCACCCCCATATACTGGGCATGAGCCAGGTATGTTACTAATTACATCAATCCACATTTACTATTTATCTAACTAAATATAGCCCAGTACGAGACTTGCACTCATATCTTCCGATTACAAAACGGGTGCATTACTTTTATGCAAACCGGGCTAACCAAAGTATTTTTAATGATAAGTATGTTATTTAGTTTAACGTTAAGATAGAACAATGTCATCCTCTTTTTAGTATTAGTACTTTATACCTGAGAACATCAAAGCCCTTTCAGCCAAAGCCTATAATTTCCTATCCATATTGTCAATGAGAATGAACTCTTTGTAATCGTATGGATATTCTGAATTCGTAATGTTATACTACGTAACTAAGAGTATCCTAAGGTAAGCTTCGTGCCTAGATGCATTCAGCACTTATCTTAACTAACATAGCTTTCCTGCCATGCCTATGCTATCAATAGATACTTGAGTATAAAAGTATTACCATTTATAGTCTATGTGTTCAAATAGGAAATGAATTTAACTAACTTCATCTTTATTACTCTCTTTTTTCAGTAGATTCCCATCTCTTTACAAAAGAAAACCTATTCTCACCTCAATTCCTAAGATTAATATTAAGCGCATAAACAACAGGTAAACCATAGGTTACCATACCCAACTCCTTTCGTACGAAGGGGCTATCCTTATTTTACTCAAATTTCTCTAGAAGATAGAAACCATACTGTCTCACGACGTATTTAACCCAGCTCGTGTAGCTCTTTAATCGACGAACAGTCGTACCCTTCATGATTCCTGCATTCATGTGGATGAGCTAAGCCGACATCGAGGTGCCAAACTGCGCACTCAATTTGTACTCTCTGGCGCAATTAGCCTGTTATCCCCAGCGTAGCTTTTTCAATAATACAAGACCTTTCCTTACTGCGTCTTGCGGTCTTTATGCCCTGCTTACGCAACTGATAGACGTGTATGTCAAACAGTAAAGCAAGATTAAGCCATTAAACTTTGGAAGTATATATCAACATCATTTTTCTAAAAAAAATAACTAATAGTGTTATAACTAACATCGCAAGCGCTGCTGTTTATTGGTACTATATATACACCTATTTTCCACATAGGTAAAATCTTACTTATATTAAATTGTTTTAGTTCTAACTTAAATAGAAATATAACTGAATTAGTTATAGATACCATAAAAAAAATGGTAAATATAAAAAATAACAAACTAAATATAATAATTAAAAAATTCAAAAATATAAGGCAATTATTTTAAAGCCTTATATAATTTGCGTATAGCCTATTACAAAAATAAATTTGGATACTCCCAGGTACTCTTTATGGGATCTGTGCCCCGCATAAACCATCTGCTAGCTATTGTCTCCTGAGTTTTATCTTCCTCTTTTTATGGATTACATTCAGACATCGGTTACAATGTAACCTATTCTACTGATATAACAACCAGAGTAAAGGTGTTTCAATTTTGTCTTTCAACTACCTTATTCCCTAAAACCTGTTAATTATACCCTATAACTAGTAACAGTAAAGCTGCATGGGGTCTTCTCGTCTATCTAGAGATAGGCAGTATCTTCACTGCCATTCCAGTTTCACTGAGCCAACCATTGAGACAGCTGTTGCATCGTGAGATCATTCATGCGCGACATCATTTAAATGCCAAGGTATTTCGCTACCTTAGGACCCTTATAGGTAAGGCCGCCATTAAATGGGGGTTCCTTCAAAACCTAGCCTATTTTAGTCGTCTAAGTAAATCCGTTAACCAGCCATCATTGGGCAGATAGCGCACTCTATACTTTGATTTACATCTTACGCAGAGTGCTGTGTTTTAATTAAACAGTCGTGCAACACCATTTTATGTCTCCTCTTCCTAAACTGATATTAATCAGCAGGAATGGCACACCTTCTCCCTCAGTTACGGTGTCAATTTGCCGAGTTCCTTAATGGTTGTTATCTCAAACGCCTTCGTATTCTCTACTAGCTTACTTGTGGTAGTTTTTAGGTACGGTGTTTTTTTTTTTCAAGGAAACTAGTTTCATCTATTTAGTTTATTCCCTATAAAAAGAAAGTTTTAGTATATTCTAATTCGTTTATACCAAAATTTCTCCTTCCTTATTTATGTGTTTATCAGATGCTTTTCCAGAACATTTTACTCAATTTCATGTTGTCCCATCCAATTCTCCTCATCATTTTATCCTTTAGGTTAAATTTAGAGACCGATTCACTTTCCCATAAGCTTAAGGCGAGAGGGCCCTGTAAGGGCCGGATTCGGTCATCTTTTTAGTTTATTCCTACTCTTTCCTTTTCTCTTTTTCGTTACTCGTGTCAGCATTCTCACTTGGGATATTTATGGAAAAACGCTTAAAAGCGCTAACAATTACCAATGTAATTATTAAAATACCATTCCTCCCTCACTATACTACTCGCTTACTTTATAAATTAATAAACTGCTTTGTGAGAGGTATTATCTATATCAATCCTATTTACCCAATGTTCCGCTACCCCATAAATAATACTTAAATAACCTTTAAGTATATTAAACTAGGATTTACCCTAATATTATTATGGACAAGGTGTCGGTGTTTTGTTTTAGATCCGCTATATCTTCGGCGCTTTTAACTAATTAGGTTATAACTAACCCTTTGAACCAGTGCTCTGTTACGAGGTCTTTAAAAAATGGCCGCTTCTAAGCCTATTTCCTGGTTGTATAGTTTAAATACTTCCTTACTTTCACTTAACAAAAACTTTGGAACCTTAAACACTTGTTCTGGGCTGTTTCCCTTTTGACACACAACCTTATCGTTAAATGTCTGATAGTTCAACATTCATCATTGCCCTTCCGAGAGCAAATACTCGCGAATAGAGTCTTCACGACCCCCCCATATGCACAAGGCCTTACAACCCTTATAGGTATAAATACCTAAAGAATAATACTGCACAAGTTGTCCGAGATTACAGTTCTGTACCTGCTATGATGTGCTTTAAACTACATACTTACATATGTTTCGCGGAAAACCAGCTATAGTAGTCAGGATTGTCTTTCACTAACTTACCACAGTTCTTTGGATATCTTTACAACGATAACCCATTCGGCCTTTTATAAGCCTGACCATGGTAAGATCACTACTCTTCGGGTCTCTAATTAGATACTAATTCATTACTTAATAATTGGATTATCTAGGCAAATGGATTATGACGTTCTATTCTTATTATCTCATTTCCTTCACACCTAGGTTCTTTTAGTACTCTTACAATAATTTTCCTATACCTCGTATAATCTCTCCGTATTTGCTTGCATCTAACTAGAACTTGCTGACCCATTATACAAAAGGTACGCTCTCATATGTTTATTAAACTTACCTTGAGCTGCTTATAAGACTACTAATTTTCTTTTTCCTTCACAGTACTTTTCTCTACTTCTTGTATATTATATTTAGGCTTAGAGGAAGGTTCCCCTATATTCAAACAGATGAATCCATTTTACTTTAAGCCTATATCTATTTTCATTCACACTACTAATAGAATCTCGTTTGATTTCTTTTCCTGAAGCTAATAAGATACTTCAATTCACTTCGTTTTTTTTTTAGAAATTCTTCTACCTTTTTCCCTAATCAATAGAAATAACTCCACGATTTTTACGGTACTATAGGTTTAATATACAGCGTTCTTTCCTTTAATAGTCTCTTTATATACTTGCCATAAAATTCCTCTTTAAAAATATAACACAAATTCAAGAACAGTATCGTAGTTTCGAGACATCTTATAAATCGATTCATAAAGTTTCGAGACATTTCTAAGATCGATTCCTTTTAATACCATCTTAACAAGTTATATTACTAAAGGTAATAAAATTATGAAATAATACATTACATATCAAATACATTACTATATATTTATATATACAGTTATTTACAA